ATACGCATTATTTTAATAGTGTAAATAAGCGCATTTTAGGCCCAAAATTAACTACTAGAGGTTTTCCTGTTTCCGGGGGTTTTCAGGAGTCTTAGTGATCTCTCGAGTTTAGGGGGGTAGGGGGGTTTTACGCGCAGAAACCGGGGGTCATAACAGGTATCTCTCTATTGAACAAGCACTATTTATGCTCTTGAGATTGTAATATGCAATCCTTATGTAAAGTCTTTTCAACTCTCACACATATTACCTGCTTCATTCGTTATATGTTCACGCTTGTTAGTCATTACCGTGTGCACTCTGAAATGTCAATTGAAAGGAAAAAAAAAAAAGAGAACCCCTTGCACGATGGAGAGAACGCCCGGCATGCTGGGTTATCTCACTTATGTACTCCACCATTAACTTATGTAAGCGTCGATGAAAGTATGAGGAGTAATATCAATCAATGGCCCTGAAGTAGGAACCAAATGCCAGGAATAATTCACTGTGTGAAACCCCCACGAATACTTGTCCCTCACCTTCAATAACCGTTAGCAATATAGAAATCAACTGATGGTCGGTTCTTACTACATCGCTAAGTGTGTAATGACGAGATGTTGGGAAACGTATAACTTAACTTATGGATGAAATGTGTTCGGTCTTAAATTTCGCCGGTCCTTATTAATTAATATGTTACCTACAGCCCTAGTTGCTTTGTATAAACCTTAGTGTTGTGGTGTTATATGAGTGGTTTAATCCTAGATATGTTGATAAAACTTATATGTCCTGGAATGCCATTGAAATGGTTAATAAAAATTAATGGTGATATTACATATATGCATTAGGTACATACTATGATATGTGTACATAAGCGCAAAGAATAGTTTAGTTTAGAATCCTAGCTTTGGGAGTTAGGGGTAGGAGTTAGAATCTCCTTTCTTTGAGCAGTAGGGAGGATTCTAACCTCCGGCATCCGGCTTACAAGACCGGCGCTCTTACGCTGAGCTACTAGTGCACGATCATCCGAGGGCTTTATTCTCCACCCATCCTGCTAGTGGGGCGAGGAGCAGGAAAAGGGAAAAATACAGGACGGATGCTACTTGGCCAATAATAATATAAGGGTGCTCTACGGGCATGCCCCCGATTCAAGTTAGAATGGCAACGTCTGCGATGAGTGTCCAAAATAGAAACTGTGTGACGGGACGGAAAGTTAATCCCCGCTGCTTAGAGGTATGCAGAATAGGGACAAGTATAAGGACAAGGATAGAGGCAAGAAGTGCTAGAACGCCACCTAGTTTGTTCGGAATAGATCGAAGGATTGCATAGGCGAACAGAAAGTACCACTCCGGCTTGATGTGGGGTGGAGTAACAAGCGGATTAGCTGGGGTGAAGTTGTCGGGGTCTCCTAAAAGGTTTGGTGCGAATAGTGCGAGGGCTGTGAGGCCGATAACAAGAGCTGCGAAGCCTAGGAGATCTTTATACGAAAAATATGGGTGGAAAGAGATTTTGTCGGCATCTGAGTTTAAGCCGAGCGGGTTGTTTGATCCCGTTTGATGAAGGAAAAGGAGATGGACTATTGTGGCACCCGCAATGACAAAGGGGAAGAGGAAGTGGAAAGCAAAGAATCGAGTTAGGGTGGCATTATCTACGGAGAAGCCGCCTCAGATTCATTGAACTAGAGAATTGCCAATATAAGGTACTGCAGAGAGTAGATTGGTAATGACGGTTGCTCCTCAGAATGATATTTGTCCTCAAGGCAAGACATAGCCAACGAAAGCAGTTATTATTACGAGAAGAAGAAGGACGACTCCAATATTTCAGGTTTCTTTATAGAGGTAAGAGCCATAATAGAGGCCACGGCCGATATGCATGTAGATACAGATAAAGAAAAAGGAGGCGCCGTTAGCATGAAGATTTCGAATGAGTCAGCCATAGTTGACGTCTCGACAAATGTGGCCAACAGAAGAGAAGGCAGTTGCGATATCGGAGGTGTAGTGTATAGCGAGAAAGAGTCCTGTAAGGATTTGGATAATTAAGCAGAGGCCAAGTAAGGAACCAAAGTTTCATCATACCGAAATATTGGAGGGGGCTGGTAGGTCAACCAATGCATTATTTGCAATTTTTAGTAAGGGGTGGGTTTTTCGTAGGCTTGCCATTAAAGGTTCTTGTAGTTGAATAACAACGGTGGTTTTTCAAGCCACTAGTCCTGGTTAGAATCCTGGCAGGAATTATGACCTATATTATGTCTTTGTTCTTATTGGGGTTGGTGCTGGGTTTAGTTGCTGTTGCTTCTAATCCTTCTCCGTACTTTGCTGCCTTAGGGTTAGTAGTTGTGGCGGGTATGGGATGTGGTGTCCTAGTAGGCCATGGAGGCCCCTTCTTATCTCTAGTCTTATTTCTAATTTACTTGGGTGGTATACTAGTTGTATTTGCATATTCAGCAGCTTTAGCTGCTGAGCCCTTTCCTGAGGGGTGGGGCAGCCGGCCAGTTGTAGCATACATAGTTTTATATGTCGCTGGGGTATGTCTGGCGTCTAGTGCGGTGTGAGGGGGATGATATGAATCATCCTGAGTACCGGGTGACGAGCTTGGAGAATTTTCCATATCACGTGGGGATATTGGGGGAGTGGCTATAATATATTCGTCAGGAGGAGGTATACTAGTAATCAGTGCATGGGTATTACTTCTTACTCTATTTGTTGTCTTAGAGCTAACGCGGGGGTTAAGCCGAGGTACACTTCGAGCAGTTTAATAGGTGGCTATAAGAACGGCTAAAGTAAGGGAAAGAAGAAATAGGGCTAGGTAGGTTTTAATTAAGCCCTGTTGTGTATTACTTGTGGTGGTAATTAGGGGGATGTTAGAATAGGCTATAGCCTTAGGGCCGACTTTCTCCATTCAGGTTTGGTCAAGCATTTGGCTGGCAACTGTCTGTCCGAGAACAAGATTAAGCTTAGGGGTGAATCGGTGAACAATAGAAGGAAAGAAACCAAGTATATTGGAGAAATGATGAAGGGTTAGGTGTGGTGTTTTTTGGAATTGTTTATTTGTTAAAGACGCTAACTCTAGGGCAAGAAGAAGACCAATAATTGTAACGAGAAGGGCGGCTAGTTTAAGAAGTGGGTGTATAGTTATAATGGGGGTCTTCAGGGGGGTAATGCTTGAGGTAATTAAAAGGCCCGCGATAATGCTTCCCCATGCGAGTCGTTTAATGGGGTTGATGACCGCTGGGTTGTTTTCATTAATTGGAGAGAGTGAGTTAAATCGGGGGTGTCCTATAGATACAAAGAAGACTACACGAAGGCTATAGATTGCTGTAAAGGAAGTGGCTAGAAGGGTAAGAACAAGGGCTCAGGCGTTTAGGTGGGATGTGTTTAAGGCTTCAATGATCGCGTCTTTTGAGAAGAAGCCTGCAAGGAAAGGGGTGCCCGTGAGGGCAAGGCTTCCAATTGTAAGACAAGAAGAGGTAAAAGGTGTGAGATGATGTATTCCGCCCATTTTACGGATATCCTGCTCATCATTCAAGCTGTGAATAATTGAGCCTGAACAGAGGAAAAGCATTGCTTTAAAAAAAGCATGGGTACAAATGTGTAAGAAAGCGAGCTGGGGTTGATTAAGCCCAATAGTAACTATCATCAGGCCAAGTTGGCTTGATGTTGAGAAAGCAACAATTTTCTTGATGTCATTTTGGGTTAAAGCGCAGGTGGCTGTAAATAGGGTAGTTAGAGCCCCTAGGCATAGACAGGTGGTGAGAGCGGTTTGGTTTTGTTCCAGTAGCGGGCTTAGGCGGACAAGTAAAAAAATGCCAGCAACAACTATAGTGCTAGAATGTAGTAGGGCAGAGACCGGCGTAGGACCCTCCATGGCAGAAGGAAGCCATGGGTGAAGTCCGAATTGGGCGGATTTGCCGGTGGCGGCAACAATTAGCCCAAGGAGGGGGAAAGTTAGATCGTAGTCTTTAGAGGCTGCAAAGATCTGTTGCATTTCCCACGAGTTAAGGTTTATGGCTATTCATGCCATAGCGAAGATTAGTCCAATATCTCCCACACGGTTATAAACAACGGCTTGGAGAGCAGCGGTATTAGCATCGGCTCGGCCGTATCATCACCCGATAAGGAGAAAGGATATGATACCGACCCCTTCCCATCCAATAAATAGTTGGAATATATTATTGGCTGTTACAAGGATAATCATAGCAATAAGAAAGATTAAAAGGTACTTGAAAAATCGGCTAATGTTAGGATCTGCGTGCATATACCAGGATGCGAACTCTAGAATAGATCATGTAACATAAAGGGCAATAGGGGTAAAAATAATAGAGTAATGGTCAAATTTAAGGCTAATGTTAATATCAAAGCAGGTTGTGTTTATTCAGCTTCAGGAGGTAACAATCGTTTCCGCCCCCTCATTAAAAAACAAAAATAATGGGAGGAGGCTAACAAAGAAGGCTAATTTCACCGCTGTTTTAACATGGGAAACAGCTCAGCTGGGAGGCTGAGTATGGGGCGAAAGGGTGGATAGTACAGGGTAGACTAACAGTGCAAAAATAATGATTAGACTGGAGGTTATTATTAGTGAAGTGGGGTGCATAGCTACTACTTGGATTTGCACCAAGAGTTTCTGGTTCCTAAGACCAACGGATGAGCTGTTATCCTTTAGAAGCAGTTCGAGTGAGCCCTGGGGTTCAACCAAGGTCGCGGAGATTAGCAGTCTTCGTTGCTGGCGAGCCTCTCTCGGTGGATAAGGAGGCTTTAACTCCTGTCCTTAGAATCACAATCTAATATTTTGTTTAAACTATATCTACATGCAGCTCAGCCTCAAACTAGTTCGGGTTTCAGAACAAGTAGAAGTAGCGGGATGAGGTGAAGGGCCATGAGAAGGTGCTCTCGGGTGTGAGAGGGGTCTAAGGCAATAATATGTGCTGGGAGGGGGCCTCGTTGGGTTATAAGAAATATGTAGAGGGAATAACTTGCAGTGATGAGGGTCCCCGCCCCGGTCAATACAAGAGTTCATCAAGATCAGTTAAATATAGAGGTGATAATTATGATTTCTCCTATAAGATTAGGGAGTGGTGGAAGTGCTAAATTAGCTAGACTTGCAACAAATCACCAAGTGGCCATTAGGGGGAGAGCTATTTGTAGTCCTCGGGCTAAAAGCATAGTTCGGCTGTGTGTCCGCTCATAGTTTGTGTTAGCAAGACAGAAGAGAGCTGAGGATGCAAGGCCATGAGCGATCATAAGAATTAAAGCTCCACTGAAGCCCCAGGGGGTTTGGATAAGAATTCCGCCAACGACTAGGCCTATATGACTTACTGAGGAGTAAGCGATGAGCGATTTTAGGTCCGTTTGTCGGAGGCAAATTGAACCAGTTATGATTACACCCCAAAGGGCAAAGACGATGAAGGGGTAGCTTAGTTCTTTCGTTAAAGGGTCTAGTATAACTACTATTCGGATCATCCCATAACCACCTAGTTTTAAAAGTACAGCAGCAAGAACTATTGAGCCTGCAACTGGGGCCTCAACATGTGCTTTAGGTAATCATAAATGGACTCCGTACAATGGTATTTTTACTAGAAATGCAAGAAGACAGCCCGCTCATCATAGCTTATCTGCATATGATGAAAGCTGAACAGGGTCTGAGTACTGAAGGGTTAGGAGAGAAAGGGTGCCGGCGCTGTTTTGGAGAAGGAGAAGGGCGACTAGAAGTGGTAGAGATCCAGCCAAAGTATAAAAGAGAAAGTAGATGCCCGCGTTTAGTCGTTCAGTTTGATTACCCCAGCGAGTAATGATGATAAGCGTGGGAATAAGGGTAGCTTCAAATATAACATAAAATATAATAATCTCGGTAGCTCCGAACGCTATAATAAGAAAAATCTGGAGAGATGTAAGGAGAGTAATGTAAGTGCGTTGCCGATTTAGAGGCTCAAGTGCTGTGTGGTTTTGGCTCGCTATAATTATAAGGGGGAGTAGTCAACAGGTTAATACTAGAAGGGGGGTGGACAGAGGGTCTGTTGCCATATAACCATTAAGGCTCGATCACCCCGTCTCTGATATGTTAATGAGTCAAGATAGGCTGAAGAGGGCAATGATTAGGCTTTGAGTAAGAGTTGTGGGTCAAAGCCATTTAGGCTTCACTATCCAAGTGGTTGGGACTAGCATAAGGGTAGGAATTAAGATTTTTAGCATTGTAGGAGGTTTAGGCTTTGTAAGTGATCTGAACCATGTGTTCGTGCGGTGGCTACTAGAAGGGCGAGGCCGGCACTTGCCTCACAGGCCGAGAATGCTAGGAGAAGCATAGGCGCTGCAGAAAAATTTGTGGACCCGAGCTGCAAGGTCCATAGAGAAAGGGCAATAAATAGAGAAAGTATTATTCCTTCTAAGCAGAGAAGGGCGGAGAGTAAATGGGTGCGATGAAAGGCTAGGCCGGTTAGTCCTAGTATAAAAGCCGATGAGAAGGCAAAGTGAACTGGGGTCATTAGATAATTATGGACTTTAACCATAAGCTTTTGAGCCGAAATCAAGGGTTTTTCTTAAACTAATTGTCTATTCAGCTCATTCTAGGCCTCCTTGAAGTCATTCGTAAATTAGACCTAAAGTGAGTAGGGTTAAAACGGCTGTAGCCCATAGGAATGTCAATAGCGGGGACGCTAGTTGATCTCCCCAGGGTAGTGGAAGTAGCAGGGCAATCTCTAAGTCAAATAGAAGGAAAAGAATTGCGACTAGGAAAAATCGTAGTGAGAAGGGAAGGCGGGCTGATCCTAGAGGGTCAAAACCGCATTCATAAGGTGAGAGCTTTTCATGATCTGGGGTTATTTGGGGGAGTCAAAAAGATACGAGGGCCAAGATGACGGAGAGAGCTGCGGTAATGGCAATTACAGTTGTAACTAAGTTCATTATCTTTCCTTGGACTTTAACCAAGACCGGGTGATTGGAAGTCACTTATACTAACTTAGTACTAGAAAGATTAGGATCCTCATCAGTAGATGGAGATATATAAGAATAATCAGACTACGTCTACGAAGTGTCAGTATCACGCGGCTGCTTCAAACCCGAAATGATGTTCGGATGTAAAATGATAACGAACTTGACGCAACAGACAAACGGCTAAAAACGAAGAGCCGATAATAACATGAAGGCCATGGAATCCGGTGGCCACAAAGAAAGTGGAGCCATAGACACCATCTGCAATCGTAAAAGGAGCCTCATAATATTCTATTGCTTGAAGGAAGGTAAAATAAAACCCAAGCAAAATAGTCAGTGTGAGAGATTGGATAGCTTGTTTTCGTTCTCCCTCTATAATGCTATGGTGGGCTCAGGTGACAGTAACTCCAGAGGCAAGAAGAACTGCTGTATTAAGGAGGGGTACCTCGAATGGGTCAAGTGTGGTAATGCCTGTGGGTGGTCAGCATCCGCCTAGTTCAGGTGTAGGAGCAAGACTTGCGTGATAAAAAGCTCAGAAAAATCCTAGGAAGAAGAAAACCTCTGAAGTAATGAAAAGAATTATACCGTAACGAAGGCCTTTTTGAACTGGAGGTGTGTGGTGGCCTTGGAAGGTGCCCTCTCGCACGATATCTCGTCATCACTGGTATATTGTGAGAAGAAGGAGGGCGGTTCCAAGAGTTATCAGGGTTGTGGACTGGAAGTGAAATCAGGTTGCGAGACCTGATGTTATTAATAAGGCGGCAATTGCGCCTGTTAAAGGTCAAGGGCTGGGGTCAACTATATGGTAGGGGTGTGCTTGATGGGCCATTAAACGTTTTCTTGTAGGTAAAGGGTTAAGAGGAGAACAAATACATAGGCTTGAATTATAGCCACGGCGATCTCTAAAAGGGTCAAAAGAACAAGAACTGTAGATGTAAGAATGGCCACAGCAGGTATTAAAGGAAGAAGGACAAAGGCAGCGGTGGCAATTAGTTGAATAAGAAGATGTCCAGCTGTTAAGTTTGCTGTTAGCCGTACACCTAAGGCAAGTGGGCGAATGAATAGGCTAATTGTTTCGATAATAATGAGGACGGGGATAAGGGGGCCAGGGGTGCCTTCTGGTAGGAGATGTCCTAATGCATGAGTTGGTTGATTTCGTATTCCAATAATTACCGTTGCTAACCAGAGAGGGGTTGCAAGTCCTAGATTAAGGGAAAGTTGAGTGGTAGGTGTAAAAGTATAAGGGAGAAGGCCTAGCATATTTAGAGTAATTAAGAAAATCATTAAAGAGGTTAAGAGAGCTGCTCATTTGTGTCCACCAACACTTAAAGGTAGAAGAAGTTGTTGCGTAAAACGATTAATAAACCAGCTTTGGAGGGCAAGGAAGCGGCTATTTAATCATCGGGCTGTGGGTGTGGGAAATAATATTCAAGGGAGGGTTAGAGCTAAGGCTATTAAAGGAATGCCTAGATATGTGGGGCTTATAAATTGGTCAAAGAAGCTTAGTGTCATGGTCAGGTTCAGGGGTCTGTTTTAGGCTTTTTAGCACTTTGAAGTGTTGGCTCATTAGGGAAAGTGTGAGCTAATACTTTTGGGGGAATGATGGTTAAAAAAACTAATCATGAAAAGACTAGGATTGCAAATCAAGGTGCGGGGTTGAGTTGAGGCATGTCGCTAGGGGTGGTTGGGAGGCACCAATCTTTAGCTTAAAAGGCTAACGCTAGACCCTATTTAGCTTCTTAGCGAGGCGTCTTCAAGTATTCGGGACGATCAGTTTTCAAAGTGTTCCAGTGGAACTGCTTCAACTACAATAGGTATAAAACTATGATTGGCTCCGCAAATCTCAGAGCATTGACCATAAAAAACTCCTGGTCGGGATGCAATAAAAGCGGTTTGATTTAAGCGGCCAGGGACCGCGTCTATTTTCACCCCCAGGGCTGGTACTGCTCAGGAGTGGAGGACGTCATCAGCGGAGACTAAGACTCGGATGGGGGACTCCACTGGAATAACTATACGATGGTCTGCCTCTAGAAGACGGAACTGACCAGGGTTAAGATCGCTAGTAGGAATTATGTATGCGTCGAATCCAAGGTCTTCGTAGTCTGTATATTCGTAGCTTCAGTACCATTGGTGGCCGACAGCTTTAATTGTAAGAAGGGGGTTGTTGATCTCATCTATTAGATAAAGAATACGGAGAGAGGGTAGGGCGATAAGAATAAGAATAATTGCTGGAAGGACAGTCCAGATGATTTCAATTTCTTGGGAATCTAAGATGTATTTGTTGGTTAATTTAGTGGAAACTATAGCCACAATAATGTAAAGCACTAAAGTGCTAATTAAAAAAACAATTATTAAGGCGTGATCGTGAAAATGAAGAAGTTCTTCTATTACAGGTGAAGCTGCATCTTGAAATCCTAGCTGTGAGGGATGGGCCATTGGGGGGGGGGCAAGACACGCGGGAATCTAACCCACAACTCTGCCTCGACAAGGCGGTGTAATATACTTTTTTACTAGTGTCTTATAAAGAAAGTGACAGAGCGGTTATGTGGTTGGCTTGAAACCAACCCATGGGGGTTCGACTCCTCCCTTTCTCGTTAGTTTGATTGAACTTGAACAAATGCGGGCTCTTCAAAGGTGTGGTAAGGGGGAGGGCAGCCGTGCAGTCACTCTACATTTGTTGTTGTGAGTTCTACTGCTAGAACTTCTCGTTTGGCAGCAAATGCTTCTCAAATAATAAACAGGAACATAATTACTGCGACTAAAGAGATTAGAGATCCAATTGAGGAAACGGTGTTTCACAGGGTGTAGGCGTCGGGGTAGTCTGAGTACCGTCGAGGTATCCCAGCAAGACCTAGGAAATGTTGAGGGAAGAAAGTTAAATTTACGCCTGCAAATATTACTCCAAAGTGAATTTTTGTCCAGGTGCTGTGAAGAGTATAGCCTGAAAATAGAGGGAATCAGTGTACGAAGCCAGCAACGATAGCAAAGACTGCTCCCATAGATAAAACGTAGTGGAAGTGGGCTACTACGTAATAGGTATCATGAAGTACAATGTCAAGAGAGGAATTGGCAAGAATAATTCCTGTTAGGCCTCCAACTGTAAATAGAAAAATAAAGCCTAGGGCTCAGAGAAGTGGGGTTTCTCATTTAATAGAGCCCCCATGAAGGGTTGCAAGTCAGCTAAATACCTTAACGCCCGTAGGGATCGCAATAATTATAGTGGCAGAAGTAAAGTAAGCGCGCGTATCTACATCCATCCCTACTGTAAACATGTGGTGAGCTCATACAATAAATCCTAGGAGGCCGATAGCCATCATTGCCCATACTATTCCTATATAGCCGAAAGGTTCTTTTTTACCAGAGTAGTAAGCAACAATATGGGAGATCATTCCAAAGCCAGGAAGAATAAGAATATATACTTCGGGGTGACCAAAGAATCAAAATAGATGTTGGTAAAGGATTGGGTCCCCTCCCCCGGCAGGGTCGAAGAAAGTTGTGTTAAGGTTTCGGTCTGTTAGGAGCATTGTAATTCCGGCTGCAAGCACGGGGAGAGAGAGAAGTAGAAGAACGGCTGTGATAAGTACAGACCAGACGAAAAGGGGTGTCTGGTATTGAGAAATAGCCGGAGGTTTCATATTAATAATAGTTGTAATGAAGTTAATTGCCCCTAGAATTGAAGAAATTCCTGCTAAGTGAAGGGAAAAAATTGTTAAATCAACAGAAGCCCCGGCATGTGCAAGATTTCCAGAAAGGGGAGGATAAACTGTTCACCCTGTCCCGGCCCCTGCCTCTACCCCAGAAGAGGCAAGGAGAAGAAGGAATGATGGGGGTAAAAGTCAAAAGCTCATGTTATTTATTCGGGGAAAGGCCATGTCTGGGGCTCCGATCATTAAAGGGATAAGCCAGTTTCCAAAGCCCCCGATCATGATTGGTATTACTATAAAGAAAATTATTACGAATGCATGCGCTGTAACAATTACATTATAAATTTGGTCGTCGCCTAAAAGGGCGCCGGGCTGGCTTAGCTCTGCTCGAATGAGGAGACTTAAAGCTGTGCCTACTATTCCGGCTCATGCACCAAATACTAGATAAAGGGTGCCAATGTCTTTGTGATTAGTCGAGAAAAATCAGCGTGTGATGGCCACAGGTAGGATGGCTGAGCTTTTAAGCGGTGGATTGTAGTCCCATAGACAGAGGTTTGAGTCCTCTTCTTACCAAGCCCTAAGGTGTTCAACATATAAGATTGCAAATCTTAAGAGGCAGACTGATCTCTGCTAGGGCTTTCCCCCGCCTTCTTTATGCTTGACAAGGCGGGGGAAAGTAGGTTGATGCCCGCTGGTTTGAGCGCTTAGCTGTTAACTAAGAATTTGCAGGATCGAGGCCTGCCGACCTAGAAAGGCTTTAGCTTAATTAAAGTGTCTGTTTTGCATGCAGGAGATGTGGGGTAGTATCCCGCAAGTCTTATCAGGGGCTGGGAGATTTTCACTCCCGCTTAGGGCTTTGAAGGCCCTTGGTCTTGTGCTAGCCTAAGCCTCTTAGATGGTGAGGAGTGCTACTGCGGCGGGTGTTAGGGGTAGTAGGAGTAGAGTTGCTGTAGTTGAGGTAGCAACGGGGAGGGTTAGTTGGGAGGATGTAAAGCGCCAAGGAGTTACACCAGTGATATTATTAGGGGACATAGTAAGTGTCATGGCGTATGATAAACGTAGATAAAAATAGAGGCTTAAAAGGGCTGCTAGTGCAGCCAGTGTTGCAGTAACACCAAGGTCCTGTTTGGCAAGCTCTTGTAAGATAAGTCATTTGGGTATAAATCCTGTAAGAGGGGGGAGGCCTCCTAGGGAGAGCAAAATAAGGGGGGCAAGGGCTGTTAGGGCGGGTGCTTTTGTTCAGGAGGTGGCAAGAGTATTTAAAGTAGTCGAGTTATTTAATTTAAATACAAGAAAGGTTGAAAATGTCATGACAAAATAGGTAAATAAGGTAAGAAGGGTGAGGGAGGGTGAAAACTGTATAACTAAGATTATTCAGCCTAAGTGGGCAATTGAAGAGTAAGCCAGAATTTTTCGGAGTTGAGTTTGATTTAATCCCCCTCAACCTCCGACAAGAGTAGATATGAGGCCAAGAACGACAAGAAGCGTAGAGTTAGAGGGTTGGATTTGCATTAGTAGGGCGAAGGGGGCTAATTTTTGTCAGGTAGATAAAATTAGTCCTGTGGTAAGGTCTAACCCTTGAAGAACCTCCGGAAGTCACGCATGTACTGGGGCAAGTCCTACTTTTAGTGCAAGCGCTAAGGTAATTAAAGTGATGGGAAGGGGGTGAGATATTTGCTGAATATCCCATTGCCCTGTTATTCATGCATTAGTGGTGCTTGCAAACAGAAGCATTGCAGCTCCGGTGGCCTGGGTTAAAAAGTACTTAGTAGTAGCTTCAACCGCTCGTGGGTGATGGTGTTGTGCTATTAGTGGAATGATAGCGAGGGTATTCATTTCAAGGCCTATTCAGGCAAGGAGTCAGTGGGAGCTGGCAAAAGTGATTGTAGTTCCCAGGCCCAGACCAAAGAGTAGGGTGGCTAAGATGTAGGGGTTCATTAGCAAAGGAAGGAGTTTAACCAACATGTTTGGGGTATGGGCCCAAAAGCTTAATTAGCTGACTTTACTAGGAAGTGGTGTAGTGGAAGCACTAAGAGTTTTGATCTCTTGAGGTAGGGTTCGAACCCCTTCTTTCTAAGGAGCTGGAGGGACTTTAACCCTCATAGTTCACTCTATCAAAGTGGCCCTTTGCTTCAGGCACAGCTCCGTGTTTATACTTGCGGTGGTAATCCGGCGAAGGCGATAGGAAGGGCAAGATGTCAAATAACTAGGGCGAGGGTAAGGGGCAGAAAATTCTTTCAGATTAAATGTATAAGCTGGTCATACCGAAATCGGGGGTACGAGGCCCGAACCCAGAGGAAAACTACCGAGAGAAGGGCTGCTTTAGTTATTAGGTTGATAGCGGTAAGTTCCGGGATCGCCGGGATGTGAGAGGCCCCTAAAAAGAGGGTAGCCGAGAGGGTATTTATAAGTAAAATATTAGCGTATTCTGCGAGAAAGAAAAGGGCAAATGGGCCCCCTGCGTATTCGACGTTAAAGCCTGAAACAAGCTCGGATTCACCCTCGGTAAGATCAAAAGGGGCCCGGTTAGTTTCAGCCAAGGTGGAAATATATCATATACCTGCGAGAGGTCAGGCAGGCAAAATTAGTCAGACACTTTCCTGAGCAATGTTAAAGGTCTGAAGCGTAAAACCACCTGTAAAGATGATAATATTTAGAAGAATAAGTCCTAGGCTAACCTCGTAAGAAATAGTTTGAGCAACTGCTCGAAGAGCTCCAATAAGAGCGTACTTGGAATTAGATGCCCACCCTGATCCTAGAATGGAGTACACCGCGAGGCTTGATAAAGCAAGAATAAATAAGATGCCGAGGTTTAGATCAACCACAGGGTACGGAAGAGGTATAGGAGCTCATAAGGTAAGAGCGAGGGTAAGGGCTAATATAGGGGCTAGAAGAAATAACACAGGGGAGGCGGTGGAGGGGCGAACGGGTTCCTTAATGAACAGTTTAAGACCATCTGCAATGGGTTGTAAAAGGCCGTAGGGCCCTACAATATTTGGGCCTTTCCGTAGCTGTATGTATCCAAGTACTTTCCGTTCAAGAAGAGTAAGAAAAGCGACGGCTAGAAGAACAGGCACAATAAAGGTTAGTGGGTTAATAACATGAGTAATGATTGTTGATATCATAGTTGAGGAGAGGACTTGAACCTCTGTAGAAAGAGCTTAGGTCTTTTGCAATTACCGGGCTCTGCCACCTTAACATGCCTTTTTCTCAGGCAGGAGGGCATGCCCTTTTGCCTACTTTAGTTGACTTCACTAGGTAAGGGGGAGGCGTGCCTGGAGCATGGGCCTCTTCTTCTCGGTCCTTTCGTACTAGAAAAGAGCACAGCATAGATAGAAACTGACCTGGATTACTCCGGTCTGAACTCAGATCACGTAGGACTTTAATCGTTGAACAAACGAACCCTTAATAGCGGCTGCACCATTAGGATGTCCTGATCCAACATCGAGGTCGTAAACCCTCTTGTCGATATGGGCTCTAAAAGAGGATTGCGCTGTTATCCCTAGGGTAACTCGGTCCGTTGATCGGCACTGCCGGATCTTGCTGGTCAGAATTTCTGTTTACTAGAGCTGTAGCTCATAGTTGTAGGAGGGGTGCTCCCATTCCACGTGGGGGTTTTTTAATTCCCCGCGGTCGCCCCAACCAAAGATATTAGGGTAGGTTCCATTTTGTTTATTCCTTTATCAAGGGTTATTAACATGATCTACCTTGGTATCTAAAGCTCCATAGGGTCTTCTCGTCTTATGTTTGTATTCCCGCTTCTGCACGGGAAGATCAATTTCATTGACTGGAGAGAGGAGACAGTTAAGCCCTCGTTATGCCATTCATACAGGTCTTCATTTAAAAGACAAGTGATTGCGCTACCTTCGCACGGTCAAAATACCGCGGCCGTTAAACTAATAGTCACAGGGCAGGCGGGACCTCTTATTTATTAAGTTTGCAAGAGGCGATGTTTTTGGTAAACAGGCGAGGCTTTAATGTGTTTGCCGAGTTCCTTCTCTTTCTTTTAGCCTTTCCCTGTTGGCACACCTGTGTGGGGTTAACGGTAATTACCTGAATGCTTTTCTTGTTGTTTTATCTTTTATTCAGTACCCTCTTTGTTTGGGGCCGTTAATGGTCGGCGGGATGTCCGTTCCGACATACACGTGTGCAGGGAGAGAGCCAAAGGCTCTCTTATTACTCATATTAGCATAGTCACTTCCATGTCTGCATGGAATGGTCCAGTATGTTTAGGGGGATAAGATTTGGTGATCAGAATAATAAGGGTTGATTAGTATATCTGAGCTTTAACGCTTTCTAAGGGGATGGCTGCTTTTAGGCCCACCCAAATATTTTCCTTTGGTTTATTATGATCTTTACCCTCCTGATAAAGTTGTGTCTTGGTTCAAAGGGGCTGTACCCCCTTTGACTAACTCTCTTGGTTTCTTAAGCATATCAATAGGGGTTAAACTAAGGTGAAAAGAGAAGCCAGGAGGCTGAACTTCTATTCATTTCTTGGACAACCAGCTATAACTAGGTTCGGTAGGTCTGTCACCTCTACTCAAAGCTCCCCCCACTCTTTTGCCACAGAGACGGGTGTGCCCCATTAATAGGCTGTCTTGGAGTAGCTCACCCAGTTTCGGGATATCAAACTAAAGGGCTCTTCGCTTGGGTTACACTTGCTAAATCATGATGCAAAAGGTACGAGTTTAAATCTCTGCTTTATTAGGCTTCACTGGGTTTTTTCACTTCTCTTTCAGCGTTCCCTTGCGGTACTTTCTCTATTGCGCCGTAGTCCCTTTTCTGTCGCCCATACTAAGGGGGAAAAATGGTTTGTTTAATTTAAATACTGGTGTACTTAGGGGTTATTAACAGGGGTTTGTTGAAGTTGTTTGAGCGGGCTAGCTATAAAGCTTCAGGGCGACCCGACTTGCACGGATGACTTCTCAGTGTAAGGGAGATGCTTTTCTATCTTAGCTACGCTCTGATTTTTCCAAGTGCACCTTCCGGTACACTTACCATGTTACGACTTGCCTCCCCTTTGCGATTATTAGGGTTTAGTTAATTAAATTAGTAAGCTTGGGGAGAGTGACGGGCGGTGTGTGCGCGCTTCAGGGCCAATTTCAGCGGAACACTCTATTTCCTGCTTACTGCTAAATCCTCCTTCAGATGTACGTTTCAGTGCATCGTCCGTATTCGCTGTAGTAGCGAATGTAGCCCATTTCTTCCCCTCCCATACGCTACACCTCGACCTGACGTTTTGGGTTATACCAGTTTTGCTTACTATTAAACCTTCACAGGGTAAGCTGACGACGGCGGTATATAGGCGGGAAAAACAAGGAAAGGTGAGGTTGAACGGGGGTTATCGGTTCTAGAACAGGCTCCTCTAGGTGGATCTAAAGCACCGCCAAGTCCTTTGGGTTTCAAGCTAATGCTCGTAGTTCCCAGGCGGATAGTGGTTGTATAATACTATCAATGTTTAGGGCTAGGCATAGTGGGGTATCTAATCCCAGTTTGTGCCGTAGCTTTCGTGGGTTCAGAATAAATAAAGCCACCTTCGTAGTTGAACTTCTTATCTTCGGGTGCGTATAACAGCCTTGAGGATGTTCGGCTTTAGTATAAATTTTAACTTAACCACTCTTTACGCCGATGTCTGTCAACTTGGGCCTCTCGTATAACCGCGGTGGCTGGCACGAGTTTTACCGGCCCTCTTAGCTTTGACTAAGTCAAGTTTTCACTTATGGCTTAATGTTTATCACTGCTGAGTTCCCTTGAGGGTGTGGCTAAGCAAGGCGTCATGGGCTCACTAGGGATGTGCCTGATACCAGCTCCTTGTTCCCGGGCGGGGAACTGTAGGGCATTCTCACAGGAGTGCGGATACTTGCATGTGTAAGTTTAGCTAAAGGTGATAGTAAAGTCAGGACCAAGCCTTTGTGCTTGCGGAGCTTTCTAGGGCCCATCTTAACATCTTCAGTGTTATGCTTTACTTAAGCTACGCTAGC